GCTAGTGTAGCTTAAACCAAAGCATAACACTGAAGATGTTAAGATGAACCCTAGAAAAGTTCCACGGGCACAAAGGCTTGGTCCTGGCTTTACTATCAGCCTTAGCCCAATTTATACATGCAAGTATCCGCATCCCTGTGAGAATGCCCTCAATCCCCCGCCCGGGGACGAGGAGCAGGCATCAGGCACAGCAATCTCAGCCCAAGACGCCTTGCTACGCCACACCCCCAAGGGAATTCAGCAGTAATAAACATTAAAGCCATAAGTGTAAACTTGACTTAGTTAGGGCTAAAAGGGTCGGTAAAATTCGTGCCAGCCACCGCGGTTATACGAAAGACCCTAGTTGATAGCTACGGCGTAAAGGGTGGTTAAGGAACATAAAAATAAAGCTAAAGACCCTCTAAGCCGTCATACGCACTCCGAGGGCACGAAATCCTAACACGAAAGTAGCTTTAAATAAATTAAACCTGACCCCACGAAAGCTAAGAAACAAACTGGGATTAGATACCCCACTATGCTTAGCCCTAAACCTAGATGTATTCTTACACACACATCCGCCCGGGTACTACGAGCACAGCTTAAAACCCAAAGGACTTGGCGGTGTCTCAGACCCACCTAGAGGAGCCTGTTCTAGAACCGATAACCCCCGTTAAACCTCACCACTTCTTGTTTTCCCCGCCTATATACCGCCGTCGTCAGCTTACCCTGTGAAGGCCTAGTAGTAAGCAAAATGGGCCCGCCCAAAAACGTCAGGTCGAGGTGTAGCGCACGAAGTGGGAAGAAATGGGCTACATTTTCTACAGCAGAATATTACGAATGGTGCTCTGAAACAAGTACCTGAAGGTGGATTTAGTAGTAAAAAGCAAATAGAGCGTCCTTTTGAATTAGGCTCTGAGACGCGCACACACCGCCCGTCACTCTCCCCTCATACATTAAACCCAAACCCAACATTCCTAATCAGATAATTTCTAGCACGGGGAGGCAAGTCGTAACATGGTAAGTGTACCGGAAGGTGCACTTGGAATAATCAGGACGTGGCTGAGATAGCTAAGCATCTCCCTTACACCGAGAAGACATCCATGCAAGTTGGATCGCCCTGAGCTAAACAGCTAGCTTAATTACCAAAATAACCAAAACAACATTAAAACACTTTACTAAACCCACAAACTACCAAACTAAAACATTCTACCGCCCCAGTACGTGAGACAGAAAAGGCACTACCTAAAGCCATAGAAAAAGTACCGCAAGGGAACGCTGAAAGAGAAATGAAATAACTCATTTAAGCATAATAAAGCAGAGACTAATCCTCGTACCTTTTGCATCATGATTTAGCCAGCCCCCCTGAGCAAAGCGCGCTTTAGTTCAAAGCCCCGAAACTAAGTGAGCTACCCCGAGACAGCCTATTAATTAGGGCCAAACCCGTCTCTGTGGCAAAAGAGTGGGAAAGAGCTCCGGGTAGAGGTGACAGACCTACCGAACTTAGTTATAGCTGGTTGCCTAAAAAATGAATAGAAGTTCAGCCTCGCACTCCTCAACTCATAAACATTTCTTAAAATACGAGCCAGAGAAATATGCGACAGTTAGTCGGAGGGGGTACAGCCCCTCCGAAACAGGATACAACCTCATCAGGTGGTTAAAGATTATACTAGATAAGATACACCGCTCTAGTGGGCCTAAAAGCAGCCACCCAGACAGAAAGCGTTAAAGCTCTGGCGGATCAAAAATCTATTATCCAAATACTACATCTAAAACCCCTAATCATATTAGGCCATTCCATGCCTGCATGGAAGAGATACTGCTAAAATGAGTAATAAGAAGGAAACCCCTTCTCCCAAGCCTACGTGTATGCTAGACCGGACCCCCCACTAGCAATTACCGAGCCCAATCAAAGAGGGCAATGTGATTATATTAAAAAACAAGAAATTCTCACATAACTCAATCGTTAACCCCACACCGGAAGGCCAAATTAAGGAAAGACTAAAAGAAAAGGAAGGAACTCGGCAAACATAAGCCTCGCCTGTTTACCAAAAACATCGCCTCCTGCAAAAACCAATGTATAGGAGGTCTTGCCTGCCCAGTGACAAGTTAAACGGCCGCGGTATTTTGACCGTGCGAAGGTAGCGCAATCACTTGTCTTTTAAATGAAGACCTGTATGAATGGTGGAACGAGGGCTTAACTGTCTCCCCTTTCAAGTCAATGAAATTGATCTGCCCGTGCAGAAGCGGACATACAAATACAAGACGAGAAGACCCTTTGGAGCTTAAGATACAAGATCAACTATGTCAAGAACCCCAAAATTAAGTTAAACTAAATAGCCAATTGATCCCTATCTTCGGTTGGGGCGACCGCGGGAGAAAATAAAGCTCCCATGCGGACTGGGGTTAAACCCTAAAACCAAGAGAGACATCTCTAAGTCACAGAACATCTGACCACAAAGATCCGGCCTGACCCGCCGATCAACGGACCAAGTTACCCTAGGGATAACAGCGCAATCCCCTTTCAGAGTCCATATCGACAAGGGGGTTTACGACCTCGATGTTGGATCAGGACATCCTAATGGTGCAGCCGCTATTAAGGGGTTCGTTTGTTCAACGATTAAAGTCCTACGTGATCTGAGTTCAGACCGGAGCAATCCAGGTCAGTTTCTATCTGTAATGCCACTCTTCCCAGTACGAAAGGACCGGAAAAAGGGGGCCCATGTTATAAATACGCCCCACCCTAATTTAATGACATCAACTAAATTAAACAAAAGGAGGGCATAACCCCACATCAAGATAAGATTATTAAGATGGCAGAGCCCGGTAATTGCAAAAGGCCTAAGCCCTTTCAGCCGGAGGTTCAAATCCTCCTCTTAATTATGATTACCACTCTAATTACACACGTAATCAACCCCTTGGCCTACATCGTGCCCGTCTTACTAGCAGTCGCCTTCCTCACCCTAGTTGAACGAAAAGTCCTAGGGTACATGCAACTACGTAAGGGCCCGAACGTAGTAGGCCCCTACGGACTATTACAACCAATCGCAGACGGCGTCAAACTGTTTATTAAAGAACCTGTCCGCCCCTCAACCTCCTCCCCCTTCCTATTCCTTGCCACCCCAATATTAGCCCTCACCCTGGCCATAATGTTATGAGCACCCATACCTATTCCCCACCCCGTAACTGACCTAAACCTCGGCATATTATTTATTTTGGCCCTCTCCAGCTTAGCAGTATATTCTATTCTAGGCTCAGGATGAGCATCCAACTCAAAATACGCCCTGATTGGGGCCCTCCGAGCAGTTGCCCAAACCATCTCCTACGAAGTCAGCTTAGGCCTAATCCTACTATCCATCATCGTCTTCACAGGAGGTTTTACTCTACAAATATTTAACATAACCCAAGAAGCAATTTGACTCCTCTTACCGGCTTGACCCCTAGCCGCCATATGATATATTTCCACCCTGGCAGAAACAAACCGAGCCCCCTTTGACCTCACAGAAGGAGAATCAGAATTAGTTTCAGGCTTCAATGTAGAATATGCCGGAGGCCCATTTGCCCTATTTTTCTTAGCCGAATACGCCAATATTCTCCTAATAAACACACTATCAACCATTCTATTCCTGGGCGCAACATATGCCCCAACCGCCCCAGAACTTGCTTCAATTAACATTATAACAAAAGCCGCATTATTATCAATACTATTTCTCTGAGTGCGTGCCTCTTACCCCCGCTTCCGCTATGACCAACTAATGCACCTAGTATGAAAAAATTTTCTACCAATAACACTAGCCCTCCTCCTATGACATGCCGCCCTACCAATTGCATTCATGGGCCTACCACCCCAATTATAAAAGGAGCTGTGCCTGAATGCCCAAGGACCACTTTGATAGAGTGATTTATGGAGGTTAAAATCCCCCCAGCTCCTTAGAAAGAAGGGACTCGAACCCAAATCGTGGAGATCAAAACCCCAAGTGTTTCCGTTACACCACTTCCTAGTAAGATCAGCTAAATTAAGCTTTTGGGCCCATACCCCAAAAATGTAGGTTAAAATCCTTCTCTTACCAATGAGCCCCTACGTCATCACAATTTTATTATCAAGTCTAGGCCTGGGCACAGCCCTGACATTCATAAGCTCCCACTGACTACTCGCCTGAATAGGCCTTGAAATCAATACGCTCGCAATCCTACCCCTAATAGCTCAACATCACCACCCCCGGGCAGTAGAAGCCACTACTAAGTACTTTCTAGCCCAAGCTGCTGCTGCAGCAACCATTCTATTTGCCAGCACTATTAACGCTTGGGCCACGGGAGAATGAAATATTCACTGCTTAACACACCCAATTGCTACTACACTAGTCACTATAGCATTAGCACTAAAAGTAGGCCTAGCCCCCGTCCACTTCTGAATACCACCTGTAATACAAGGTCTAGACCTCCCCACCGGACTAATTATAGCCACCTGACAAAAACTAGCACCCTTTGCATTAATTATCCAAATAGCCCCATCCACCCACCCCCAGATACTAACCGCCCTAGGCTTATTATCAGTATTTATTGGTGGCTGAGGCGGCCTCAACCAAACCCAACTACGAAAAATTCTGGCCTATTCATCCATCGCCCACCTGGGTTGAATAATTGTTATCGTACAGTTTAAACCCCAACTAACCATCCTAACCCTAATCATCTATATCATTATAACATCAGCAACTTTCCTAACATTTAAATTAATAACTACCACAAAAATTAATACATTAGCAATAAGCTGATCCAAAGCCCCACTCATCACAACCACAGCAGCCCTCGCACTCCTATCTTTAGGGGGCCTCCCCCCACTAACAGGTTTCATGCCAAAATGACTAATTTTACAAGAATTAACCATTCAAGGCCTCCCCCTAACTGCGACCATCATAGCACTCAGTGCCCTACTAAGCCTATATTTTTACCTACGACTATGTTATGCCATAGCCCTAACAATTTCACCAAATACAAACAACTCTCTAGCCCCCTGACGCCTACAAAATACACAAAATATAATTCCCCTAGCTATATTCATAACCGCAACCCTGCTTCTCCTCCCATTAACTCCCCTGGCCCAAGCGCTAATCAACTAGAGACTTAGGATAATACCAGACCAAAAGCCTTCAAAGCTTTAAGTAGGAGTGAAAATCTCCTAGTCCCTGTATTAAGACTTGCAGGACTCTATCCCACATCTTCTGAATGCAACCCAGACACTTTAATTAAGCTAAAGCCTTACTAGATGAGAAGGCCTCGATCCTACAAACTCCTAGTTAACAGCTAGACGCTCAAGCCAGCGAGCATTCATCTACTTTCCCCGCCTCTGGGCTTAGGGCGGGGAAAGCCCCGGCAGGCGATTAGCCTGCGTCTTCGGATTTGCAATCCAACGTGTAATACACCACAAGACTTATGATAGGAAAAGGATTTAAACCTTTGTTCATGGAGCTACAATCCACCGCCTAACCCTCGGCCATCCTACCTGTGACGATCACGCGCTGATTTTTCTCAACTAATCATAAAGACATTGGCACCCTCTATCTAGTGTTTGGTGCCTGAGCCGGAATAGTTGGTACAGCCCTTAGCCTGCTAATTCGGGCAGAGCTAGCCCAACCCGGCGCCCTTCTAGGCGACGACCAAATTTATAATGTTATTGTCACTGCCCATGCCTTCGTAATAATTTTCTTTATAGTAATACCAATTATGATCGGGGGCTTCGGAAACTGACTTGTCCCCCTAATGATTGGGGCACCAGACATGGCATTCCCCCGAATAAATAATATGAGCTTCTGACTACTCCCGCCTTCCTTCTTACTATTGCTCGCCTCATCTGGAGTTGAGGCAGGAGCGGGGACAGGATGAACTGTTTATCCGCCTCTAGCTGGAAACCTTGCACACGCCGGAGCATCTGTAGATCTAACTATTTTCTCTCTTCATCTGGCAGGGGTGTCATCTATCTTGGGAGCCATTAATTTTATTACAACAATTATTAATATGAAACCCCCAGCAATTTCACAATACCAAACACCTTTATTTGTATGAGCCGTATTAATTACAGCTGTACTTCTACTACTATCGCTACCCGTGCTAGCCGCCGGCATTACAATACTTCTAACAGATCGAAATCTAAACACTACATTCTTCGACCCCGCAGGAGGAGGAGACCCCATTCTATATCAACATCTTTTCTGATTCTTCGGACACCCAGAAGTATACATTTTAATTCTACCGGGATTTGGAATAATTTCACACATTGTAGCCTACTATGCCGGTAAAAAAGAACCATTTGGCTATATAGGAATAGTATGGGCCATAATGGCCATTGGTCTTCTAGGTTTCATTGTCTGAGCCCACCACATATTCACAGTGGGAATAGACGTAGACACCCGAGCATACTTTACATCCGCAACAATAATTATTGCAATTCCAACCGGGGTTAAAGTATTTAGCTGACTCGCCACCCTGCATGGGGGCTCTATTAAATGAGAAACTCCGCTACTCTGGGCCCTTGGCTTTATCTTCCTCTTTACAGTGGGAGGACTTACCGGGATTGTCCTGGCCAACTCATCATTAGACATCGTATTACATGATACCTATTATGTAGTAGCCCACTTCCACTATGTATTATCAATGGGCGCTGTATTCGCCATTATGGGGGCCTTCGTCCACTGATTCCCCCTCTTCACAGGATATACTATGCACGACACCTGAACAAAAATTCACTTTGGAACAATATTTGTGGGTGTAAATCTTACTTTCTTCCCACAACACTTCCTGGGACTAGCCGGGATGCCACGACGATATTCAGACTACCCAGATGCCTACTCACTATGAAATATTATTTCATCTATCGGCTCCCTGGTATCCCTAGTAGCAGTTGTAATATTTCTCTACATCCTATGAGAAGCCTTTACTGCTAAACGAGAAGTTCTTTCCGTCGAATTAACCTCCACAAATGTGGAATGATTACACGGATGTCCACCACCATACCACACATTTGAAGAACCCGCCTTCGTGCAGGTACAAGCAAACTAACGAGAAAGGAAGGAATCGAACCCCCGTAAACTAGTTTCAAGCCAGTCACATAACCACTCTGTCACTTTCTTCCATAAGATACTAGTAAAAATGAACATTACTCTGCCTTGTCGAGGCAAAATTGTAGGTTAAAATCCTGCGTATCTTAAGCTTCACAGCTTAATGGCACATCCCTCACAACTAGGATTCCAAGACGCGGCCTCCCCTGTAATAGAAGAACTTCTGCACTTCCACGACCATGCTTTAATGATTGTTTTCCTAATTAGTACCCTAGTCCTATATATTATTGTCGTAATAGTTACCACTAAACTTACTAATAAGTATATTCTAGATTCCCAAGAAATTGAAATTGTCTGAACTATTCTTCCAGCAGTAATCCTCATCCTAATTGCCCTCCCCTCTCTTCGAATTCTTTATCTAATAGATGAAGTTAATGACCCCCATCTGACAGTAAAAGCCATGGGCCACCAATGATACTGAAGCTATGAATATACAGACTACGAAGATCTAGCCTTTGACTCTTACATAATCCCAACACAAGACCTGGCTCCCGGACAATTTCGATTACTTGAAACCGACCATCGAATGGTAATTCCAATGGAATCCCCAATTCGAGTTCTAGTGTCAGCTGAAGACGTCCTGCACTCCTGGGCTGTCCCAGCACTAGGCATTAAGATAGACGCCGTCCCAGGACGATTAAATCAAACATCCTTTATTACCTCTCGCCCCGGAGTATTCTACGGACAATGTTCTGAAATTTGTGGAGCAAATCACAGCTTCATGCCAATCGTTGTAGAAGCCGTTCCCCTAGAACACTTTGAGAACTGATCCTCCCTTATGCTTGAAGACGCCTCACTGGAAAGCTAAATAGGGATTAGCGTTAGCCTTTTAAGCTAAAGATTGGTGACCCCCAACCACCTCCAGTGACATGCCACAATTAAATCCCGCCCCATGATTTGCAATTCTTGTATTCTCGTGACTAATTTTCCTAACAGTAATTCCCCGCAAAGTCCTAAACCACACCTTTACAAACGAAGTCACAATATTAAGTACTGAAAAACTTAAATCAGACACCTGAAACTGACCATGGCACTAAATCTATTTGACCAATTCATAAGCCCCACACATCTGGGTATTCCCCTAATTGCCATTGCACTTACACTACCTTGAATTCTAGTTCCTTCCCCCACCAATCGCTATCAAAATAACCGACTAATTTCTTTACAAAACTGATTTATCAAGACTTTTACGCATCAATTACTAACCCCCCTAAATCAAGGGGGACACAAATGAGCAATAATTTTAGCTTCCCTAATAATTTTTATTCTCACACTAAATATTCTAGGCCTATTACCCTATACATTTACCCCTACAACTCAACTATCACTAAATATGGGACTAGCAGTGCCTCTATGGCTAGCCACAGTTATTATTGGACTCCGAAATCAACCTACCGCGGCCCTGGGTCACCTTCTGCCAGAAGGAACCCCCGCCCCACTAATCCCAATTCTAATTATTATCGAAACAATTAGTCTATTTATTCGACCCCTTGCGCTAGGAGTACGACTCACAGCCAACCTCACAGCAGGGCACCTACTAATTCAATTAATTTCAACTGCAACAATTACCCTACTTCCCATGATAACCACAGTAGCCACACTTACCGCCATTCTTCTAGTATTATTAACCCTGCTAGAAGTAGCAGTAGCTGTCATTCAAGCTTACGTATTTGTATTACTATTAAGCCTATATTTACAAGAAAACGTCTAATGGCCCACCAAGCACACGCATATCATATGGTCGACCCAAGCCCATGACCCTTAACTGGGGCAGTAGCAGCTCTTCTAATAACATCAGGTCTAGCAATCTGATTCCACTTTCACTCAACAACCCTGATATCACTAGGATTAGTATTATTACTCCTCACCATATATCAATGATGACGAGATATTGTCCGAGAGGGCACCTTCCAAGGACACCACACACCTCCTGTCCAAAAAGGCCTGCGATACGGAATAATTCTCTTTATTACCTCAGAAGTATTCTTCTTCCTTGGATTCTTTTGAGCCTTCTATCACTCCAGCCTAGCCCCAACTCCTGAACTCGGAGGGTGCTGACCCCCCACTGGAATTACTACACTAGACCCATTCGAAGTACCACTTCTCAACACTGCCGTACTACTAGCATCAGGTGTAACAGTAACGTGATCCCACCACAGCCTAATAGAGGGGGAGCGAAAACAAGCAATCCAATCACTCGCCCTAACCATTCTTCTGGGCTTCTACTTCACCGCCCTCCAGGCCATGGAATATTACGAGGCCCCCTTCACCATCGCCGACGGAGTCTATGGCTCCACCTTCTTCGTAGCAACAGGCTTCCACGGACTACACGTCATTATCGGCTCAACCTTTCTCGCCATCTGTCTCCTCCGACAAATCCAATATCATTTTACATCAGAACACCACTTTGGATTTGAAGCAGCCGCCTGATACTGACATTTTGTAGATGTAGTGTGATTATTCCTATATGTCTCTATTTACTGATGAGGCTCATATCTTTCTAGTATCCAAAGTTAGTACGAGTGACTTCCAATCACCTAGTCTTGGTTAAAATCCAAGGAAAGATAATGAATCTAATCATAACTATTTTACTTATCACCACAGCCCTTTCAATAATTTTAGCCCTGGTATCATTCTGGCTCCCTCAAATAAACCCGGACGCAGAAAAACTCTCCCCATACGAATGTGGTTTTGATCCACTGGGGTCAGCACGCCTACCATTCTCCCTACGCTTCTTTCTAATTGCCATCCTATTCCTCCTATTTGATCTAGAAATTGCCCTCTTACTCCCCCTGCCCTGAGGCAATCAATTACCTGACCCCACCTACACCCTACTATGAGCTGCAACTGTCCTCATTCTACTAACACTGGGCCTAATTTATGAATGAATGCAAGGAGGCCTAGAATGAGCCGAATAGGGGGTTAGTCCAAATACAAGACCTCTGATTTCGGCTCAGAAAATCGCGGTTCAAATCCGTGACCCCCTTATGACACCAGTATACTTCAGCTTCACCTCAGCATTTACCTTAGGACTCACAGGTCTAGCCTTCCACCGCACCCACCTTCTATCAGCCCTTTTATGTCTAGAGGGCATAATATTATCCCTATTCATTGCCCTGGCCCTGTGGATACTACAACTAGAATCAACGACCTTCTCCGCGGCCCCAATCCTCCTGCTAGCCTTCTCAGCCTGCGAAGCTGGAGCAGGGCTCGCCCTGCTCGTCGCCACAGCCCGAACTCACGGAACAGACCGACTACAAGCCCTAAACCTCCTACAATGCTAAAAATCCTAGTCCCAACAATCATATTATTCCCCACAATCTGGCTCTCCTCCCCCAAATGACTTTGAACAACCACAACACTCCAAAGCCTAATCATTGCCCTAGCTAGCCTCAACTGAATTAAATGGTCCTCAGAAACAGGTTGAACCTCTTCCAGCCTATATATGGGCACAGATCCCTTATCAACACCCCTACTAGTACTTACCTGCTGACTTCTGCCCCTAATAATTCTTGCCAGCCAAAATCATATCAAAACAGAACCAATCAATCGTCAACGAACCTACATCACCTTATTAGCCTCACTACAAACCTTCCTAATTATAGCATTTGGTGCCACCGAAATTATTATATTCTATGTCATATTTGAAGCAACCCTCATCCCAACTCTAATTATTATTACCCGCTGAGGAAATCAGGCTGAGCGGCTAAGCGCAGGAACATACTTCCTATTCTACACCCTAGTAGGCTCCCTTCCTCTACTAGTGGCCCTGCTTCTCCTACACCAAAACACAGGAACACTATCAATACTCATTATTCAATATTCACAACCTTTAACCCTAAATTCCTGGGGGGATAAGATCTGATGAGCAGGATGCTTAATCGCCTTCCTAGTAAAAATACCCCTATACGGCGTCCACCTATGATTACCAAAAGCCCACGTAGAAGCCCCCGTAGCAGGATCAATAGTACTAGCAGCAATCTTACTAAAACTTGGGGGCTACGGCATAATACGAATAATAATCATCCTAGATCCCCTGTCCAAAAATATAGTTTACCCCATCATTGTGTTAGCCCTATGAGGCGTGATCATGACAGGATCTATCTGTCTACGACAAACAGACCTAAAGTCACTAATCGCCTATTCATCCGTCAGCCACATGGGCCTAGTAGCAGGAGGAATCCTAATTCAAACCCCATGAGGATTTACCGGAGCCCTAGTACTAATAATTGCCCACGGCTTAGTTTCCTCCGCCCTATTCTGCCTGGCTAACACAACCTATGAACGAACCCACAGCCGAACAATAATCCTGGCCCGCGGACTACAAATTATTTTTCCACTAACAGCCACATGATGATTTATCTCAAACTTAGCAAACCTAGCTTTACCCCCTCTGCCCAACCTAATGGGAGAACTAGTAATTATTACAGCAATATTTAATTGATCCCCATGAACTTTAGCCCTAACCGGAGCAGGAACCTTAATCACCGCAGCCTACTCTCTGTACCTCTTCCTAATAACCCAACGAGGCCCACTCCCACATCACATTATTAATCTACAACCTTTTCACACACGAGAGCACCTACTAATAACACTCCACCTTCTTCCGGTCATCCTCCTCATTACAAAACCCGAGATTATATGAGGCTGATGATACTGTAGATATAGTTTAACACAAAACATTAGATTGTGGTTCTAAAAATAGAGGTTAAATTCCCCTTATCCACCGAAAGAGGCCCGAGGCAGTAAGGATTGCTAATCCTCATTCCCATGGTTAAACTCCATGGCTCATTCAAAGCTTCTAAAGGATAATAGTTCATCCGTTGGTCTTAGGAACCAAAAACTCTTGGTGCAACTCCAAGTAGCAGCTATGGCAAATATTATTATAACTACTACCCTGCTCCTAACCCTAACCATTCTAATTTGACCCCTTCTAATAACATTAAATCCAAAACCCCTGGACCAAGACTGAGCCCTCAAATATGCCAAAACCGCTGTAAGCACTGCATTTTTCATTAACATTATTCCCCTAATCATTTTCCTAGACCAAGGAACAGAAAATGTTATTACCACCTGAAACTGAATAAATATCATGAACTTCGACATCAACATCAGCTTCAAATTTGACCACTATTCACTAATCTTTACCCCAATCGCCCTCTACGTAACATGATCAATCTTAGAATTTGCATCATGATACATACACTCTGATCCCTACCTAAACCGATTCTTTAAATACCTACTACTATTTTTGGTAGCCATAATTATCCTAGTTACCGCCAACAACCTATTCCAATTATTTATTGGTTGAGAAGGAGTAGGCATTATATCATTCCTACTAATTGGATGGTGGCATGGCCGAGCCGACGCCAATACAGCAGCCCTCCAAGCAGTCCTCTACAATCGAGTCGGAGACGTGGGCCTAATTCTCACCATTGCCTGAATCGCAACAAATCTCAACTCATGGGAAATTCCACAAATCTTCCTACTAGCCAAAGAATTTGACATGACACTCCCCCTAATGGGTATTATCCTAGCCGCCACAGGAAAATCCGCCCAATTTGGCCTACACCCCTGACTACCCTCAGCAATAGAAGGTCCAACCCCAGTATCAGCCCTACTCCACTCAAGCACAATAGTAGTTGCAGGCATCTTCCTACTAATTCGACTCCACCCATTAATAGAAAACAATCAACTAGCCCTAACCACCTGCCTATGCCTGGGCGCCCTAACAACCCTATTTACCGCCACCTGCGCCCTAACTCAAAATGACATCAAAAAAATTGTAGCATTCTCAACATCAAGTCAACTAGGCCTAATAATAGTAACTATTGGACTAAATCAACCACAACTAGCCTTCCTACACATCTGCACCCACGCCTTCTTCAAGGCCATGCTTTTCCTATGCTCCGGCTCAATCATCCACAGCTTAAATGACGAACAAGATATCCGAAAAATAGGAGGCCTACACAAACTAATGCCATTCACCTCCTCCTGTCTTATTATCGGCAGCCTCGCACTCACAGGAATGCCCTTCCTAGCAGGTTTCTTCTCAAAAGATGCAATCATCGAAGCCCTTAACACTTCTCATTTAAACGCCTGAGCCCTAGCCCTAACACTAATTGCCACATCCTTTACCGCAGTGTATAGCCTCCGAGTTGTATTCTTCGTAACTATGGGCTCCCCCCGATTTCCATCTCTATCCCCAATTAATGAAAATCACCCTGCAGTAATCGCACCCATTGAACGCCTCGCCTGAGGAAGTATTATCGCAGGGCTCATCATTACTTCAAACTTCCTACCATCAAAAACCCCCACTATAACAATACCTCTATCACTTAAACTAGCAGCCCTGGCCGTCACAATTACGGGCCTTATTATTGCACTAGCCCTGGCTACGGCAACCTCCAAACAAATCAAAATTACCCCCACCCTCACACTTCATAACTTCTCCAACATACTAGGATTTTTTCCACCAATTATTCACCGCCTCATCCCAAAACTCAACCTTATATTAGGAAAACAGGCTACCAAACTCGACCGACAGTGAATAGAAATGGGACCCAAAGGGCTCCATCCCTTTCATCACTCCTTATCTTCAATATTTGACAACATTGATTCCAATATCATTAAAATTTACCTAACCTTCTACCTAATCTCCACAGCCCTAATCACCGCCCTCCTCATTATGCTCTAAACTGCTCGAAGTGTTCCACGACTTAACCCCCGTGTTAGCTCCAACACTACAAAAAGACATAATAACAACACTCATGCACACACAACCAGCATACCCCCTCCAACAGAATATATCAAAGAAACTCCACTAACATCCCCACGCACCACAAAAAACTCCTTAAACTCATCTACAACAACCCAATAATCCCCGTAACTACCTCAAAATCACCATACCGCAACTCCCACCCCCAACAAATATATTAAAACATAAACCTTAACAGACCCCGCCCCCCACGTCTCCGGAAAAGGCTCAGCAGCTAAAGCTGCCGAATACGCAAACACTACCAACATTCCACCCAAATAAATTAAAAACAATATCAAACCAACTAATGACCCCCCATGGCCCACCAAAGCCCCACATCCAACCCCCGCTGCCACAGCCAGCCCCAGAGCAGCAAAATAAGGCGCAGGATTAGAAGCAACCCCAACCAGCCCCATCACCAAACTTAACAAAAGCAAATTAAGAAAATATAACATAATTCTCACCCGGGCTCTAACCAGGACTAATGACTTGAAAACCCACCGTTGTAATTCAACTATGAGAACCATGGTCACCCGAAAAACCCACCCCCTATTCAAAATTGCCAACGACGCACTAATTGACCTCCCCGCCCCATCTAACATCTCCGCATGATGAAATTTCGGCTCCCTCCTATTACTATGTCTTATAGTACAAATTCTAACAGGACTCTTTCTAGCCATACACTATACTTCGGACATCTCAACTGCTTTTTCATCCGTGGTACACATTTGCCGAGACGTAAATTACGGATGAACTATCCGCAACCTACACGCCAACGGTGCTTCCTTCTTTTTCATCTGCATCTACCTACACATCGGACGAGGGCTATACTATGGCTCTTATTTATATAAAGAAACCTGAAATATTGGAGTAGTACTCCTCCTATTAGTTATAATAACCGCTTTTGTGGGGTACGTCCTACCATGAGGCCAAATATCATTCTGAGGCGCCACAGTAATTACGAACTTACTATCAGCCGTGCCCTACATAGGAGACACCCTAGTACAATGAATCTGAGGCGGTTTCTCTGTAGATAATGCAACACTAACACGATTCTTCGCATTTCACTTCCTACTCCCATTCGTAGTCATTGCAGCCACACTACTACATGCCCTATTTCTACACGAAACAGGATCTAACAACCCAATTGGTTTAAACTCCGACGCAGACAAAATCTCCTTTCACCCCTACTTCTCATACAAAGACATACTAGGATTTATAGTTCTCCTTACAGCCCTCGCATCCCTAGCCCTCTTCTCACCAAACCTATTAGGAGACCCAGAAAACTTCACCCCCGCCAACCCTCTAGTAACCCCCCCTCACATCAAACCAGAATGATACTTCCTATTCGCATATGCAATCTTACGATCGATCCCCAACAAACTAGGCGGAGTACTAGCCCTCCTATTCTCCATCTTAGTATTAATAATTGTCCCCCTACTACATACCTCCAAACAACAAGGACTCACCTTCCGTCCCCTGTCTCAATTCATATTCTGAATCCTAGTAGCTGACGTATTTATCCTAACCTGAATTGGTGGCATACCAGTCGAACACCCATTCATCATCATTGGACAAATTGCCTCCATCCTATACTTCTCCTTATTCTTAGTACTAAACCCTCTAGCAGGATGACTAGAAAATAAACTCCTCAACCTTAATTGCTCTAGTAGCTTAGCCTTAAAAGCGCCGGTCTTGTAATCCGGAGACCGAAGGTTAAAATCCTTCCTAGTGCCAGAAAAGAGAGATTTTAACTCCCACCCCTAACTCCCAAAGCTAGGATTCTTAATTAAACTATTTTCTGTCAAACAATAAAATCCCGACATACACACATTCACTATGGTTTAGTACATATTATGTATAATATAGCACTATGGTTTAGTACATATTATGTATTATATTACATAATGGTTTAATACATTAACATATATATCAACATATCAAGAACTTACCCACTCAAGTAAAACAGTTAATGTATTTAGTAGGACATAACCTGTTAAAACCAAAAGATTTCAAGCAAACAATAATCAATTTGAACTCTTTGAACATAAAATGTAGTAAGAGATCACCAACCCTTTATACCTAAAAGCATCAACTTAATGATAGAATCAAGGACATACCTGGGAATTCGTATAGCTTGCACTATTACTGGCATCTGGTTCCTATTTCAGGCACATACAGTGGATATTTAATTAATATTGAAGTCATTGGCATATCTCTTGGTGTAGTGCTAAATAGCACAAACCCCCCATGCCAAGGCATTCATTTAAAGGCATGGGGTTTTTTAATTTTTAGGTCACTTTCATCTGACATAATTCATGCATCCCACAAATAATCCAAGAAGGTAGTACATAATTCTGTGCTCAAGTACTAAATAATGTAATGCACTCTTGGACATAACTGATAATAACTAAGAGTTTGATATATTACATATATTATTATTGATCCCCATATATCTAAGTATTCCCCCCCGCTTTCGCGCGCGACAAACCCCCCTACCCCCCATGCCGAACAAGTCCTAATTAATCCTGTCAAACCCCTAAAGCAGGTAAGACTCGATTGGCATCATCAGCAAAGTAAAATGCATACTGATATATAGTGTTATAAATTTAAATTATATTATATA